TTCTATATATGGAAAGTCAAGAAATTCTCATCGAAACATCGAGAAATTGTGCATATAGAAAACTCTAAAGAAAGAAAAAAAAGAAAGAAAAAAAGGAGACCCATGCCATGATTTTCAAATCTTTTCTATTTAGTAGTCTAAGTTTCTGGAGGAGGATAATTAATTCGGTCGTTGTGGTCGGACTCTATTATGGATTTCTGACCACATTCTCCATAGGTCCCTCTTAGATCTTCTTTCTCCAATCTTGGATTAGGGAAGAAGGAGATATTCGCGACTACTGGCGGTTTCATTATGGGGCAGCTCATGATCTTCATATCGATCTATTATACACCTCTGTATCTATTCTTTCTTAGCTAAACGGGTGGAGGATCCACCCAATTTGGTTATATCATGGACTCGAAAAACGGATCCGAATTTGACTGAAATGCACGATCTTCACAGGTACCACTTTTCACGATACCTAAAAGGTGCAATAGCGATTTTGAACCATTTCCTATACTATAAGAGAATGGTTTCCATTACTTTGAGAAATGGATTCTTATATCAAACTATAACTATTGCATTAAAGAAGAAAAGAAACTAATAGAAGTCGAAGACGCAGAATGGTAGTGAATAGAGAGAAAGATTCTTCTGATTTTCTTGTTCCTGAAAATATTTTATCTATCTGCTAGACGCCGTAGAGAATTGATAATTTTCATGTCTTTCAATTCTCGTACTCGTAATTGGAAAGTTACGGAAGGAGACCCATCATTTTGCAATGAAAACAACATATAAAACTCTGTACAATTTCGAAATCAGGCCAAGCGTCTTAATACATATGCAAAAAATGCATTATTGGCCCACCATTGATTAGAAGATTTCGCTTGTATGAATCGCTATTGGTTTGATACGAATAATGGCAATCGTTTCAGTATGTTAAGGATACAGATGTATCCACAATTCATTTAGAGTTACTTAATAGCCTATTTCTTATACCATATCTCTATCCCGTGAAATTCTCGAGCCGAAAGATGCATGCATATGCTGTGTTTCATTTTGCTAAATGATATCAATTAAATGGTGTATCAATTCCATAAATTGGATATAGCAATAAATAAATCAGCAAAATTCTTTCTAATATTTTAGATAGAAGAAACATTTCTATCTAAAATATTAGAAAGAATGTACTCTTCTATCCAAATCCAATTTGCGTTGATAAAATAAATCCAAATTCCAGTAGTAGATGAATAATTGCAAATTTTTGTGTTTACGAGATTAGAATAACTTCAAAATAACTGACATAATTTTTTATTTTTCCTGATCAGAAAAATATATGAAAAAGAAAGGAGGTAGAAAAATTGTGGGATTTATGGTTAAAGAAGAAAAAGAAGAAAATAGGGGTTCTGTTGAATTTCAAGTATTAAGTTTCACCAATAAGATACGGAGACTTGCTTCACATTTGGAATTACACAAAAAAGATTTTTCATCCGAAAGAGGTCTACGAATACTTTTGGGAAAACGTCGACGTTTGCTAGCTTATTTGGCAAAGAAAAATCGAGTACGTTATAAGAAATTAATAAGTCAGTTGAATATTCGGGAGCAGTAATTTAATCGTTCAATTTTTTTCTTATTTTAATAGTAGTCTTATAGTAGTCTTAGATTTTTCATTTTGATGAGCCTCGTTCTGAGGAATTCATGGAATAATCCATTTTCGTGGAATAATGAATTAAGGAAGAAAGGATATGAGTCTACCGCTTACAAGAAAAGATCTCATGATAGTCAATATGGGCCCTCAACACCCATCAATGCATGGTGTTCTTCGACTGATCGTTACTCTCGATGGTGAAGATGTTATTGATTGTGAACCCATATTGGGCTATTTACACAGAGGAATGGAGAAAATCGCGGAAAACCGAACTATTATATTAGGAGACGAGGGAGATAGAGAGATGGTAGAAGGGAGTAGGAAAGGGGAGGGGATAGGGTAATTGTTTAGGAAAGATACTTGTAAATTCCTTAAGTTAAGAAAGAAAAAAGAATAAAAATATGGATACATAACATAAAAAAAAGAATAAATAAGACGAGATTCGCCCTCCTCCTACATATTTAATTTCTTCTCCTATACAAAAACTAACAAGACCCACTCCATTGGTAATTCCATCAATGACACCTTTATCAAAAAACTCCGTTAGTTCGGTTAATCCTCTTATACCGAGGGTAAAGACCCTAATATAGAAAATATCTATATAACCGCGATTATATGACCAACTGTATATATTTTTTTTTACTTTATTAAAAAATTCCTTTTTCGTACTTTCCTTGTAAAACGAATTTTGCAAATCCAAATTCTGAAAAAAAGAATAAGCGGATCCATAGAAGATATATGCGATGAATAAACCGAAGATAGCTAGACTTACAGAAGAAATTGCATTAGTAATAAATTCATATGAATTTATAGAAGAATTAGAACTTTCCTGGGTAAAGTTTATTGAAGGAGTTAACCACTTTGATAATATGGTTAACCCCGCTATTCCATTATCCGTGGTTCCATTATCAAAATGGATTCCTATGAATCCAATGAACAAAGTAAAAATCAGTAATATAAGAAGAGGAAATAACATAGTATTTCCCGTTTCATGCGGATAGGCAAAAGTTTTTTTAGCCCCAAAGGACGTACTAAAACATCCTATCCTATTTGTCGTATTACCTTGAATTTGTGGTATATTTTTGGAAAAAAAAGAAACCCCACTCTTTGTTGTTGATAAAACGAAATCCCCATTCACTCCTTTGGGTATCCTTTTTCCCCATAAGGATATTGAATACAGGGGACCCTCTTTAGTGCTACTATAATTTTGAAAATGAACGCGTAAATACCCATCAAATGTAAGTAAATATATCCGAAACATATAAAAGGCAGTTAATCCTGCAGTAAAGGAGGCTATTATTCCAAAAAAGGGCGAATACAACCAACTATTACTAAGGATCTCATCTTTGGACCAAAAGCAAGCAAGAGGTGGAATACCACAAAGAGAAAGTGTACCCCATAAAAAAGTAGATCTTGTAATTGGAATATATTTTCTTAAACCGCCCATAAGAACCATATTCTGACTTTTATCTGGGGAATATCCAACAAGAGGTTCCATTGAATGAATAATGGATCCGGATCCCAAGAACAATAAAGCTTTTGAATAAGCATGAGTGATCAAATGAAATAAAGCAGCTTGATAAGAACCTATACCTAGAGCTAACATCATATAACCCAACTGAGACATTGTAGAATAGGCTAAGCTTCTTTTAATATCTCTCTGAGCAAGAGCTAAAGTAGCTCCTAAGAAGAGTGTTATTGTACCTACTAAAGAAATTAAACTCATTATCAAAGGTAGAGATATGAAAAGAGGAAGAAGTCGAGCTATAAGAAAAATACCCGCAGCAACCATAGTTGCTGCGTGTATAAGCGCCGAAATGGGAGTGGGTCCTTCCATAGCATCGGGTAACCATACGTGAAGAGGGAATTGTGCGGATTTCGCAACTGCACCAAGGAATAATAAAAAAGCACACAAAGTAATAAGTAAAGAGTTAATTCCATTATTAGGAATCCAGTTATTAGCTATTTTGAACAAATCCCTAAACTCTAAACTACCTGTTATCCAAAAAAAACCTAAAATTCCTAATAATAGACCAAAATCCCCTACACGATTAGTTACAAAAGCTTTTTGACAAGCACTCGCTGCGATTGGTCGTGTAAACCAAAAGCCTATCAATAAATAGGAACACATTCCTACGAGTTCCCAAAAAAAATAAATTTGTATCAAATTGGAGCTAGTAACCAATCCCAGCATGGAAGTATTGAAAAAACTTATATAAACAAAAAATCTCAAATACCCTTCATCGTGAGACATATAACCGTCACTATAAATAAGAACCAGGATTCCTACAGTAGTAATTAGTATTAACATAATAGAAGTAAGCGGGTCAATCAAGTATCCAAATTCTAAAGAAAAATCATTATTGACGGTCCAAGACCATAGATATTGATAGATAGAACTTCCATTTATTTGTTGAATAGACAGTTGAACTGAGAATACCATAGCTATACTTAAGAGTAAAACACTAGGAAAAGCCCATATGCGACGAATATTTTTTGTTGCTGTCGGAATAAAAAAAAGCCCAAATCCCATTGACATAATAACTGGAAGTGGGAGAAGAGGGATTACCCATGCATATTGATATGTATGTTCCATAAGAAAAGAAGTTGCAATTTTTACTTTTATTTTTCTAAAAAATAAAATTGTTTCCGATTCACCAAACCAATTCTTATCTCTTTCTGAAGGAATAAATAAAAAGAATAAGAAAAAATACTGGAATTCTTAATTTTTCTGAAATTTATTTCATTGAGATAATCAAAAATTAAGAATGGGTTTCATTGGTTAAATTCAAAAAGTTAATCAAATAACTTCGTCTTCGTTACCTAGTTATTACCTAAATTAAGGATATTTATTAAAATAAAAAAGTGGAATCTTTTTACTTTCTATTCATCATTTTTAGATTTCTTTAAAACAAAAACAAAGATGAAGCAGCTCTCTTGTTTCGTAACTGATTGATTGAATTCCAATGAAAATAAAACCTATGTTTATAAACAATTAACAAATAGTTCTTACTTCATATAGAACTAAAATCCTAATGACTCTATTTCCCTAAGTTTTAGAATGTCTTGTTTAAGAGACTCAGTATTTTTTGTTTTGATGGGTATTCTATTATGGAATACCATTCTGAACTTAATTAACTATTTTGATTTTCTCTTCTTTTTATCCACCCGTCTTATAGAGGGGATACGCTTCCATACCGTATATCTATATCTATATATGGAGTATACTTGATATATAAATATCTATAAATAGATTTAAAGGGGAAACTCTTCTATATATTCTATATTATTAAAACAAAGCCTAAAATATATACGGAAAAAATTTTAAAATTCTTGTCTTATCCGCATTAGACAAAATTAAGTAAAAAATAATTCAGAATTTCAGTATCTTTCAGTATCTAAGTATAAATACTAAGAAAAATAAGAAAGAAGGATTGATTTGCCGGAATAGATGTCTTTCACATACAACTAGAAAAAAAAATAATTTCCTTTTTGAATGGCAGTTCCAAAAAAACGTACTTCAATGTCAAAAAAGCGTATTCGCAAAAATATTTGGAAGAAAAAAACTTATTTTTCCATAGTACAGTCTTATTCTTTAGCAAAATCAAGATCATTTTCCAGCGGGAATGAACATCCAAAACCAAAGGGTTTTTCGGGGCAACAACAAACAAACAAATAATAAGGTTTTGGAATAATTTGAATTGACCTATCAAAAATTATTCCAATTACTTAAAATATGAATATGAATAATTTGGATTAATTAATTAATGTACTTTTATGTGTATGTGTCGAATTACCTGGTACAATATTCTTAGAACGAACCCCTCTAATATATAGATAGAATAAAAGTTTTGGTATACTGTGTCCTAAGTATTCTTTTCCTATCAATGATCAATGAATTTTTCATAATAGAATTTTCATATTTTATTATGAAAATTCTATTATGAAAAGTGGAGTATTCTTGCAATAGGACTTACCACTTCAATTTTATCCAAAATAATTAGTTTAAGGTTAGTAAAGTAAATCCTATTAATAGGAGCATAAATACTTTCTATAATTCCTTTTATTGAAAGAATTTTCAAAATTTAAGGGAGAAACTAATTAGAAAAAAAAAAGAAGTTACAACTCTTTCAAGCAGTCTTTCTATTAGACACAGCAAGAGTTTATTGTAAAAAAAAAAATAGCAACGATACTACCAAATGAAGTATATTTGAAGTATATTTTAATGAAGACTCTAATGTTTCTAAATTTTATAGACTTTCCCAATCTCGACGATTCGCGAGATAATAGCTATTATTCTTTTAAGTTACCCATTATTTGAAGTTAGCCGCCATGGTGAAATTGGTAGACACGCTGCTCTTAGGAAGCAGTGCTCAAGCATCTCGGTTCGAATCCGAGTGGCGGCATTCTCGAAAAAGAATACAATAGATTAGAAAATGGATTCAATTCGAAATTTACAATTTTGTAATGAGACCTTCCCCTTATGCTATTTGCAACTTTAGAACATATACTAACTCATATCTCTTTCTCAACCATTTCTATTGTGATTACGATTCATTTGATAACCTTATTAGTTCGTGAACTTGGGGGATTACGTGATTCGTCAGAAAAAGGAATGATAGTTACTTTTTTCTCTATAACAGGATTCCTAGTTTCTCGTTGGGCTTCTTCGGGACATTTTCCATTAAGTAATTTATATGAGTCATTGATCTTCCTTTCATGGGCTCTGTATATTCTTCATACCATTCCTAAGATACAGAACTCTAAAAATGATTTAAGCACAATAACTACGCCAAGTACTATTTTAACGCAAGGCTTTGCCACATCGGGTCTTTTAACTGAAATGCATCAATCCACAATACTAGTACCTGCTCTACAATCTCAGTGGTTAATGATGCATGTCAGTATGATGTTACTAAGCTATGCAACTCTTTTGTGCGGATCCTTATTATCTGCCGCTATTCTAATCATTAGATTTCGAAATAATTTCCATTTCTTTTCTACAAAGAAAAAAAATGTTTTAAATAAAACATTTTTCTTTAGTGATTTTTCTGCAAAAAGAAGTGCTTTAAAAAGCACCTCTGTTCCCTCATTTCCAAATTATTACAAATATCAATTAACGGAGCGTTTGGATTCTTGGAGTTATCGTGTCATTAGTCTAGGATTTACCCTTTTAACCATAGGTATTCTTTGTGGAGCAGTATGGGCTAATGAGGCGTGGGGATCCTATTGGAATTGGGATCCGAAGGAAACTTGGGCATTTATTACTTGGACCATATTTGCAATTTATTTACATAGTAGAACAAATCAAAATTGGAAGGGTACGAATTCGGCACTTGTAGCTTCGATAGGATTTATTATAATTTGGATCTGCTATTTTGGTATCAATCTATTAGGAATAGGTTTACATAGTTATGGTTCGTTTACATTAACACCTAAATGATTACATAAAATAAAACCTTCATGAAATGAAGGTTTTTACTTTTTTGTTTTATTTGAGAACCCCTTGAACGCCTTCTCAAAGGGTTCTCAAAAATTCAAGATAGAGCTAATTAGACTTTTTACTTTTTTCTGCATTAATAGAGCGGACTAGTAAAAAACCCTATTTAGGATAATAATTGGATAAGAGAGCCTCCACCCTGTCAACGGATAGGGAGAGAACTAAATCTGGATAAATACCAATACCTATTACTGGTAAAAAGATACAGATTAAAATAAAGAGTTCTCGTGGTCCAGAATCCACCAAATTTGCGTTTGGAACATTAAATAGCTTGTATCCATAGAACATCTGGCGTAACATAGATAATAAATAAATAGGGGTTAATATCATTCCAATTGCCATTACAAAAGTAATTAGCATTTTTGGCATTAACAGAAATTTAGGACTAGTAATTAGTCCAAAAAAGACTACTAATTCTGCGACAAAACCACTCATTCCTGGTAAGGCAAGAGAAGCCATTGAAAAGCTACTAAACATAGTAAAAATTTTTGGCATTGGGATAGATATTCCCCCCAGTTCTTCGAGATAAACAAGACGCATTCTATCAGAAGCCGTTCCTGCCAAGAAAAAAAGTGTAGCACCAATAAATCCATGGGATAATATTTGTAAAATAGCTCCATTGAGTCCAATGTTGGTTATGGAACCAATTCCTATAATTATGAAACCCATGTGAGATACAGAGGAATAGGCTATTCTTTTTTTGAAATTTCGTTGACCAAGAGAAGTTGAAGCTGCATAGATTATCTGGATGGCTCCTATTATTACCAACCAGGGCGAAAATAGATAATGAGCATGAGGTAACAATTCCATGTTGATACGAATCAATCCATATGCTCCCATCTTTAATAAGATTCCCGCTAAAAGCATACATGTACTATAATGCGCTTCCCCATGGGTATCTGGTAACCACGTATGTAGGGGTATAATCGGCAATTTGACAGCATAAGCAATAAGGAAGCCAAAATATAAAAGTATTTCCAAGGTTGCCGGGTATGATTGATTAATTAATCTTTCCAAATCTAATCCTGATTCGTTGGAACCATATAAGCCCATACCCAGAACTCCGATTAAGAAAAAAATGGAACCGCCTGCAGTATACAAAATAAACTTTGTAGCTGAATATAGCCGCCTCCTCCCTCCCCACATGGATAAAAGTAAGTAAACAGGAATTAATTCTAACTCCCACATGATAAAAAAAAGTAAAAGGTCTCGCGAAGAAAATAATCCTATTTGACCACTATACATTGCGAGCATCAGAAAATAGAATAATCGCGAATTCCGGGTAACTGGCCAAGCTGCTAAAGTAGCTAAAGTAGTGATAAATCCTGTCAATAAAATGGATCCTACTGAAAGTCCATCGATTCCCAATCTCCAGTGGAAATCGAGTATATCTATCCATTTATAATCCTCCTTTAGTTGGATTAAGGGATCCTCCAGTTGGAAATGATAACAGAATGCATAAGTCATTAGAAGGAATTCTAATAAACAAATAGATATAGTATACCACCTAATGATTTTGTTTCCCCTATGAGGTAAAAAGAAAATTAATGAACCTGCAAATATCGGCAAAACAACAAGTATTGTTAACCAAGGAAAATAACTCATGATAAAGTGATAAAGAGAAGATACGTTTTGACCAGAAAAGCCCGTGCTCGATTATTTCGAGCACAGGCTTCTTCGGTAAAGAGGAATCAGACGATTCAAATGAAGTTTTTTGTAACGTATCAATAAGATAGAGCCATGCTACGGGTTGTTTCAGGCCCTAAATAAACGCGGACACTTAAAAAATCTGTCGGGCAGGCGGATTCGCATCTCTTACAACCCACACAATCTTCGGTTCTCGGCGCGGAAGCAATTTGCTTGGCTTTACATCCATCCCAGGGTATCATTTCTAATACATCTGTTGGACAAGCTCGTACACATTGAGTGCATCCTATACATGTATCATAAATTTTTACGGAATGTGACATTGGAGCTATAAATTTTTCTTTTCAACATAAAATTTTTCGATCTGGTAAAAATGAAATTAATACTATCATGAGTCATATGTATTGTAGACACCAGACGAAGCAATGGTTTATCCAAACTTCAAAAATAATAATCTATTTTTTAATCCGTTTGTGAGAAAGCGTGAAAAAAGCCAAGAGACTTGAATTTTGGACTTCAATAATCAGAATTATACGAATTGTACATACGAATTCGAATTAGCCAATAAATTGGCTATCGTCTTTTCAATATAAATTATTGCAATATTCAAATTGCAATATCAATGAATTAAAAAAATTCATTTAAGTGAAAAAGAATACTATGCAATAACCTACTTAAAAAAAATGTATATTATCAAATAATACTAAGAAAATAGTATTGATTTCTATTCATCTTAATATTCCATATTTTTTATTATATATGCGCCTTTGTTTAGAGGATTGTATGTCTAATTATTCAATAAATTAGATTGATTGATACGAGTTGATTTCCTATTACGATGGATGGAAGAAAGAATGGATAGTCCAATAGCGGCCTCAGCAGCTGCAAGGGCTATCACAAAAATTGCGAAAATGTCTCCCTTTAATTGGCGACTATCAAATAGATCAGAAAATGTTACGAGATTTAGATTAATTGAATTCAGTATAAGTTCAAGACATATTAGAGCTCTAACCATGTTTCGGCTTGTGATCAATCCATAGATACCAATCGAAAATAAATAGACACTCAAAAAAAGTACATGCTCAAACATCATTAATTAACTCCTTATCAATCTCGATTCATTTCAATATGAGGGCAAGAATTGAACCGATTCAATTAATTAAAATAGAATAATTACACAACAAAAGAGAAAAGAAAGTAAGGTATTTGTTGGCAGTAGATCGGTTTTACTAAATCAAAATTGTGATTCTTTAGTTATTTATTCTTTAGTTATTTATTTTAAATTTGCAATTCTTAGAATTTTTACTATTTTTAAGTTTTCTTATTGCCGAGCCATAGTAATTGCACCTATTAAAGAAACTAGAAGAATGATGGAAATGAGTTCAAATGGAAGATAAAAATCGGTTGCTAAATGAATACCAATTTGTTGAACATTATTTATGAGACCCTGTTCTACTATTTGGTTTGATCTTGTAGTCCAAAGAATTCCATACCATGACGTATCTGGGATAGTAGTCATTAGTGAAAAAACAATAGTTATACAAACTAGTGAAGTGAGCCCATCTCCAATAGTCCAATAATTCTTATCTTTAGACCATTCTGAGCCATTTACGAACATTACAGCGAATATGATCAAGACATTTATGGCTCCCACATAAATAAGAAGTTGTGCCACAGCTACAAAGTAAGAATTTAATAAAAAATAGAATAAGGATATACAAACAAGAACTAATCCCAGTGAAAAGGCAGAATAAATGGGGTTGGTAAGTAATACTACTCCTAGACCCCCTAATAAAAGAACAAATCCCCCAAATAGCATAAGAATCTCATGTATTGGTCCAGGTAAATCCATTATAGATAAAAAGAAATTAATAGTATAAAATTTTTCATGAACTCACTAAAACTAAAGGATTCAAGAAAGGCAAAAGGGATTAGGATATTTTTTTTGTGTATAAGCTGTATAGTTAGAAATTATATCACGAAAATCTAGTCTGATTTAAAATAATCAAAAATTTCCAATAAGTAGTAGTTATTTGTTTTTCTTTATAGTTTAGTAAAGGATTATTCTTTTTTTATAACAAAAAGAAAAGAAAAAATACGAGTTTAGTAATCAGTAATCGTTCTTGAATTCGAAGATTTCTCTTCGTCTATTTTACTTTTAGTCGAATTTCTAATTGTTTGAATTGTGTAATCTTCCATTATGGAGATCGGTAAGCGACTTAAAGCAATTTGATTGTAATTCAATTCATGACGATCATAAGTAGAAAGTTCATACTCTTCAGTCATTGATAAACAGCTTGTCGGACAGTACTCAACACAATTGCCACAAAATATACAAACTCCGAAATCAATACTATAATTAAGCAATTGTTTCCTTTTAATATCCTTTTCAAATCTCCAATCTACAAGGGGTAGATCTATCGGACATACGCGAACACATACTTCACAAGCAATACATTTATCAAATTCAAAGTGGATTCGCCCCCGGAAACGCTCCGGTGTAATTGATTTTTCGTAAGGGTAGTGAATCGTTATAGGTAAACGATTTGTGTGGGATAAGGTAGTTATGAAACTTTGACCAATGTACCTTGTAGCACGTATTGTTTGTTGACCATAACTCATGAACCCAGTTACCATAGGGAACATATTCATTCTAAATATCTATGAAAAAGATATGTTTCTTTCTCTTGTTTGAGAGAGCTTTTGTGTTGAAAATATTCTTACTGTTATTGTATTACCTTATTTATAGTGAAACAAGTTGGAAAGAGGTTGTTAATAAGAGATTGCCCAGGGAAATAGGTAAAAGAAATTTCCATCCAAGATTTAATAACTGATCCATTCTCATCCTGGGTAAAGTCCATCTTATTGTGATAGAAATGAAGAGAAATAAATAAGCTTTAGTTAATGTAATAAAGATACCCATTGTCATTTCCAAAATTCCAACTGCGTTATTCATTTGGAAAAAATCAAAAAAGGATATATAGGGAATAGATAAATTCCACCCGCCTAAGTAGAGAACTGTTACAAATAAAGAGGAAACCAATAAATTGAGGTAAGAAACAAGATAAAATAAACCATATTTTATACCGGAATATTCGGTTTGATAACCTGCTACTAATTCTTCCTCTGCTTCTGGTAAATCAAAGGGTAATCTTTCACATTCTGCCAAAGAAGAAATTAGAAAAACTAGAAAACCTATAGGCTGACGCCAAATATTCCATCCAAAAAAACCATACTTTGACTGTGCTTCAACTATATCAACTGTACTTGAACTGTTAGATAATCATAGTCGATGATAACATCAGAGTTCCCACCGCTATTCCAAAACTGTACATGAAACCTTAGCTTCATACAGCTTCTCTATGATCAGAAAAAAAAAGGAGGACTGTTTCGTTTCGTTATTAGCCCCCGGGGCGTAGATAGAATTAGGTAAAATAAAATAGATTGGAAAGTCCTAAATTAGACCAAAGTAATTCTGTCTGCTAGAATAAGAAAAAGCGCTTCTGAATTGATCTCATCCTTTATAATATAATAAATTTATTTCTCAGTAATAACTTAATCTTGGAATAAAACACTTGTTATAGGAATTAAATTAATAAATGAAAAGATTTGGGTATTATTTCATAAGGAATTCTCTATTAATATGGATAGAGAAAGGAAATAATTCCATTTTTTTTTGTATTGTACTCGACATCTTTTGTCCTATTCTTCTTTACCTGGGTAAGGGGGTATTTAAAAAGAAAAAAGGGGTAAAGGGTTAATTCGTTCTTTATAGCCATTTCCTTAACAAGTGAATGGGAACATACTCTGGATCGGAATCCGAAGAAAGTACTACTTGATAATTTCCACTAATTTCAAGTCCTTCATTATGATTCCTTTTATGGGGAAAAATCCCTAATATCTTAGATTCCCCATCCCTAATCCTTTATGTACTTTAGTGTTCCTAACCCTTCACTAACTTTTGATGGATTCTTCTTATGATTCTAAGTTATAATAATAAATAGGAATATTCTAGTAATGGAATTCCATATCGCGAATCCTTTATTCTTGCCCGCTTCAAGATATGATGACTAATTAAAAAATATCAACCTTGGGATAAAGAGTTTATACTGCTTATGTTTACTTCAACTTTTTTCTTGTACGTAGGAAATGAGATTTTTTATTTTTACTACAAATTTATAAGCTGTTTTGTTTCACTCATATAGCTATCTATTTTAACTTACCAACCCGAATACAGAATAAGAAAAGGAAGATAAATAGTTAATGGATTTTAGAGGAAAAAGATCCTATTTTAACGAATCACACGTAGAGATATTGCTAGAACACAAAAAGTTAATGGTATTTCATAACTAATGGATTGAGCAGCCGCTCGTAGACCGCCTGAAAAAGAATATTTATTATTTGAGCTATACCCTGCCATAAGAAGACCAATAGGGGCAATACTTGAAATGGCAATCCATAAAAAAACACCAATACTAAGATCGGCTAAAACAAAATTATATCCCAAAGGGATAACTAAAAAACTTAATAAAATTGATATGACTGCTATAGAGGGTCCAATGCTAAATAAAGGAATATCTCCTCGGGATGGTAGGATATCCTCTTTTAAAAGTAGCTTAGTCCCATCTGCTATAGCTTGAAGCAGTCCCAAGGGGCCCGCATATTCAGGACCAATACGTTGTTGTATCGACGCGGATATTTCTCTTTCTAACCACACAATTACGAGTACCTCTATTGTGATTCCCAAAAGGAGAGTCAAAATGGGTAGAATCGATATGAGTCCATAGACTTCTTTTAATAATTCCGATTTCGAAAAAGAATTGATAGTTTCTACTTCTACCCTATCTATTATCATTTCAACGATCAACTTCTCCCATAATGATATCTATACTACCTAATATCGTCATGATATCAGCCAATTTCATTTTTTTAACTAGTTGAGGAAGAATTTGCAAATTAATAAAACCGGGTGGACGAATTTTCCATCTCCAGGGGAAAAGGCTATCATCTCCTACTAGATAAATTCCTAATTCACCCTTGGGGGCTTCCACTCTTACATAAAGCTCTTGCTTTGACAATTCAAAATTGGGTGAAGGTTTTTTACCAAGAAATCTATATTCAAAATCATTCCATTCGGAATTCTTTGCTTTCTTAAAGCGTCGGACTTCTAAATTCTCATAAGGTCCTCCAGGAATTTTTTCTACCGCTTGTTGAATTATTTTAATGGATTCTCTCATTTCACTGACTCGTACTAAATAACGCGCTAACGAATCCCCTTCTTTTTGCCATTGGACTTTCCAATCAAATTGGTTGTAAGATTCATAAGGATCCACTTTACGAAGATCCCATTGTATTCCAGAAGCTCGTAACATTGGTCCCGATAAGCCCCAATTTACTGCTTCTTCTCCACTAATAAAACCGACTCCCTCAACTCGCTCTAAAAAAATGGGATTCTGTGTAATAAGTTGTTGATATTCGACAACTCCGCGTAAAAAATAATCACAGAAATCTAAACATTTATCGATCCATCCATAAGGTAGATCCGCGGCTACTCCTCCGATGCGAAAGTAATTGTGCATCATTCGCATACCTGTGGCAGCTTCAAATAGATCATATATTAATTCTCTCTCTCTAAAAATATAGAAAAAAGGGGTCTGTGCGCCTAGATCCGCCATAAAAGGCCCAAGCCATAACAAGTGAGAAGCTATACGGCTCAACTCTAACATAATAACCCTAATATAGCTGGCTCTTTGGGGTATTTGAATATTCTCCAAGAATTCTGGTGCATTTACGGTTATTGCTTCTGTAAACATAGTAGCTAAATAATCCCACCGTGTTACATAAGGTAAATATTGTATAATAGTTCGGTTTTCCGCGATTTTCTCCATTCCTCTGTGTAAATAGCCCAATATGGGTTCACAATCAATAACATCTTCACCATCGAGAGTAACGATCAGTCGAAGAACACCATGCATTGATGGGTGTTGAGGGCCCATATTGACTATCATGAGATCTTTTCTTGTAAGCGGTAGACTCATATCCTTTCTTCCTTAATTCATTATTCCACGAAAATGGATTATTCCATGAATTCCTCAGAACGAGGCTCATCAAAATGAAAAATCTAAGACTACTATAAGACTACTATTAAAATAAGAAAAAAATTGAACGATTAAATTACTGCTCCCGAATATTCAACTGACTTATTAATTTCTTATAACGTACTCGATTT